GTTATGGATTTTCAGTTCATGGGGGGTAGTATGGGATCCGTAGTCGGCGAGAAAATAACCCGTTTGATTGAGTATGCTACTAATCGATCTTTACCTGTCATTATTGTGTGTGCTTCTGGAGGAGCGCGCATGCAAGAAGGAAGTTTGAGCTTGATGCAAATGGCTAAAATATCTTCTGCTTCATATTATTATCAATCAAATAAAAAGTTATTCTATGTGTCAATCCTTACATCTCCTACAACCGGTGGAGTAACAGCCAGTTTTGGTATGTTGGGAGATGTTATTATTGCTGAACCAAATGCCTACATTGCATTTGCGGGTAAAAGAGTAATTGAACAAACATTGAATAAGACAGTACCCGAGGGTTCGCAATCGGCTGAGTATTTATTCCATAAGGGCTTATTCGACCCGATCGTACCACGTAATCCTTTAAAAGGTGTTCTGAGTGAGTTAGTTCAACTACATGGTTTCTTTCCCTTGAATCAACATTGAGGAAATGAAAGCATAGCACTGGATTCCATTATTTATACCGAACAAGTATTTCTATTTAATTCATAGTAATTAAAAAAAACTTAAGAAGAATAGTGTGTTTTTTTTTGTGACATAAATTTTCCACTTATAGTAATAGTAAGAGTCAGAAGTTACGGATCATTTTTTTTTTTTTTTTATCTTTTACAGATCCATTTGTATCTTACTTCTATATTATGAATTTATGATTAGTAATCGTTAACCCCTTATCAACAGGATAAATTAAGTGTTTTATCCTTCGGATGAATGAAATTCAATATTTATTAAAGTGGATTATCATACATATTTATGTAGTAGAAAGATGAATAGGTACACTTAATTTCATTCTAAATTCCTTGCACTTATAATAGATTGAATTATTATTACTTATAATAGATATACTTATGATAAGATATCTTTATAATAGGTACAAATATTAAATTAGGGCACCCATTCTATGACAGATCTTAACTTACCCTCTATTTTTGTGCCCTTAGCGGGCCTAGTATTCCCGGCAATTGCAATGGCTTCTTTGTTTCTTCATGTCCAAAAAAATAAGATTGTATAGATTCGATAGGACAAAATCTCATCAATTTATTTCAACGCGGGATCATAAGAAGATCATAATAAAGATATTTATTTAGTGTAATATGGTAGCTTTTTCAAACACAAATGAAAGAATCCTTTGTTATACATACGGATACATGATATCTTCATAAATGCATGTATCTGCGGGTATATCTGGTTAAAAATAGATTGGCGAATATTTTAAATAGAAAGTCAACATATCTAACCCATTACTCCTAATGGTTCCCATTAAAATAGTGCTAGTTGATGAAAGTTACTTCGGGATCAAGAGAAATAAAGTCAAATTCATTTGGGTTATTCTCTCAATTCCAATCGAATGAATGCAAGCGGATCTAGTATAGTATGAACTGGCAATCAAAACAGATATGGATAGAACTTATAACGGGGTCTCGAAAAACAAGTAATTTTTGTTGGGCCTGTATCCTTTTTTTAGGTTCCCTAGGATTCTTAGTGGTTGGAACTTCCAGTTATCTTGGTAGGAATTTGATATCTGTATTTTCATCTCAGCAAATCCTTTTTTTTCCACAGGGGATCGTGATGTCTTTCTATGGGATCGCAGGTCTATTCATTAGTTCCTATTTGTGGTGCACAATTTCGTGGAATGTAGGTAGTGGTTATGACCTATTTGATAGAAAAGAAGGAATAGTGTGTATTTTTCGTTGGGGATTCCCCGGAATAAACCGTCGCATTTTCCTTCGTTTCCTTATGAAAGATATTCAATCCATCAGAATGGAGATTAAAGAGGGTCTTTATCCTCGTCGCGTTCTTTATATGGAAATCAGAGGCCAGGGACCTATTCCCTTGACTCGTATTGATGAGAATTTTACTCCACGAGAAATTGAACAAAAAGCTGCCGAATTGGCCTATTTCTTGCGCGTACCGATTGAAGTATTTTGAAATGAATTGAGGAATGAATGTTTTCTGAGCATGAGAGAAGGAACTTTCTAATTCCTCTTTTATTTTTATTTTTTTTTAATAGAACTGAAGTTTCTTCAAAATGTTCATTCGATCAAAACATATTAGATTTTATTTCCCCATTCCGTTGGTGAGGCGACTCGCATAGAATAAAACAAAAGCGGGAGAGCGTACATATAACAACTGCAATAAAAAGCAATTTTTTGTATGCATAGGGAACTCCATTCTTTTATATTTTATACTAGTAAAGGGTCTAATAAATATGCTTGATCAAACATTTATTTCGTAATAAAGAATTCCTCTTTTTAGGTTCAAAATTTGGATATGTTATTCCTAGGCTGCGGTTATCCGGTGAAACATTTTGAAATAATTAATTGATTTGGGGGGGTTCGTTTCGAAATACGAATAATATTCGTTACTTCAATTGGGTTTTTCGGGTATTCATCGAAAGGAACAAATGAAGATGAAATTTGTTGGAATTTACCCAATTGAGATAGCTTCGGAAATCATATTTTTTATCCGAAAAGGAACCTTATTCTATTTCTATATTTAGATCCAAGGACTCCATTTTGACACAAAATAGGAATAGATTAATAGGTTCGATACCTTGTTATAGAATTCATGTTTCATAGAAATATCAGATAGAATCGACAAATGAAGTAAGTTCATTAACACAATTCACAGATATAAAATGAAAAAAAATAAAACATTAACTTCCTTCCCATATTTTGTATCTATAGTATTTTTACCCTGGTGGTTCTCTCTCTTTTTTCATAAAAGTCTGGAACCTTTGGTTACTAATTGGTGGAATACTCGGCAATCTGAAACTTTCTTGAATGATATTCAAGAAAAAAACGTTCTAGAAAGATTCATAGAATTAGAAGAAGTATTCCTGTTGGACGAAATGATAAAGGAGTACCCCGAAACACATATACAAAGGCCTCGTATAGGAATACACAAAGAAACGATACAATTGATCAAAACACACAATGAGTATCATCTCCATATCATTTTGCAGTTCTCGACAAATATAATCTGTTTCGCTATTCTAAGTGGTTATTTTATTTTAGGTAATGAAGAACTTATCATTCTTAATTCTTGGGTTCAGGAATTCCTATATAACTTAAGTGACACAATAAAAGCTTTTGCAATTCTTTTAGTTACTGATTTATGGATTGGGTTTCACTCGACTCATGGTTGGGAACTTATAATTGGTTCAGTCTACAACGATTTTGGATTGGCTCATAACGATCAAATTATATCTGGTCTTGTTTCCACTTTTCCAGTTATTCTAGATACAATTGTGAAATATTGTATCTTCCGTTATTTAAATCGTGTATCTCCTTCACTTGTAGTCATTTATCATTCAATGAATGAATGAAGAACTTATTCGATCTCCTGATATCAATCAAATCAGATAGTTTCTTCGTGTATAAAGAAAGTATTTTCAATATGACTTATTCTTTATACTTCTACCTGTTCAAGGTATTTGTCCTATATTCGTACAATTATTCCAGTACAATGGCAGACTCGTGAATAGGGAACTATACTAGCTAGCTACCTTTCGAATTTATTGTATGTAGAAATTCCGGGATCCATGATTGAACCATGCAAAATAGAAATACTTTTTATTGGGTAAAGGAACAGATAACTCGATCCATTTCTGTATCGATTCTTATATATGTAATAACTGGGGCATCTATCTCAAATGCATATCCCATTTTTGCGCAGCAGGGTTATGAAAATCCACGAGAAGCAACTGGACGAATTGTATGTGCCAATTGCCATTTAGCTAATAAGCCCGTGGATATTGAAGTTCCGCAAACTGTGCTTCCTGATACTGTATTTGAAGCCGTTGTGCGAATCCCTTATGATATGCAACTGAAACAGGTTCTTGCTAATGGTAAAAAAGGGGCTTTGAATGTAGGGGCTGTTCTTATTTTACCCGAGGGATTCGAATTAGCTCCCCCCGATCGTATTTCTCCCGAGATGAAAGAAAAGACGGGAAATCTAGCTTTTCAGGGTTATCGTCCCAATAAAAGAAATATTCTTGTGATAGGTCCTGTTCCGGGTCAGAAATATAGTGAAATTGTCTTTCCCATTCTCTCCCCAGACCCTGCTACAAATAAAGACGTTCACTTCTTAAAATACCCCATATATGTAGGGGGGAATAGAGGAAGGGGTCAGATTTATCCTGATGGGAGCAAGAGTAACAATACAGTCTATAATGCTACATCCGCGGGAATAGTAAGCAGAATAGTACGTAAAGAAAAAAAGGGATATGAAATAACTATAGTTGATGCATCGGATGGACATCAAGTGGTTGATATTATACCTCCAGGACCAGAACTTCTTGTTTCAGAGGGTGAATCCATCAAGCTGGATCAACCATTAACAAGCAATCCTAATGTGGGAGGGTTTGGTCAGGGAGATGCAGAAATAGTGCTTCAAGATCCAGTACGCATCCAAGGCCTTTTGTTCTTCTTAGCATCTGTTATTTTGGCACAAATTTTTTTGGTTCTTAAAAAGAAACAGTTTGAAAAGGTTCAATTGTATGAAATGAATTTCTAGATTCATAGATTCGAGCCGGGAACAAGCGCCAAATTTTTTGATTGCTGATCGATACAATTATGTCATGTATGATCAAAAAATTATGTTTTGCTTTGTTTATGTATTTTTTCACGGTATGTATGGAATTCATTACTTGTAACCATCCCTAGTAATAGACAATAGGAATACAAATACAAAGTAAGAGAATACAGGGAAAGGGCGGTATAAACAAAAGGAACAAATACTTCTAGTAGGGATTATTAGTCTTCCTAATCTTCTATTCGACACAAGAAAGGGCAGAAAATCCTTTCTTGTGTCGTCTTGTATCTAAATAATAAGGATCTGCCCTTCGTCTGTTTGTCAAAGACTACTATTCCTTTCCTTCTTTTTTGGGTCTATCGAAACCCTTTTGTTTGTTCACCACTACTTATTCTTATGAA